TAGTTGTATTTCAAAACCCAAATCTACGCATGATAGGAAATTTTTTCCAACCGAATTCCTTCTAAATATTCTGTTTGGATAAACCTGTTCTTACCAGAATTATGGATATTACAATGAGAAAAAACCAATCCCTAGTTTTTTCTTTATTTGTTTCTCTCTTTCTTTACTTTCACTGTTCTAAGAACAAATCGTTCTGCTATTAGATTACGACGATACTTACTTTCTACTGGAAGTGACTAGTGGTTGTCCAAAGAGGTTCTACACATAATAAAATTAGATCTTTCTTCCGCTGAGCGATCCACCACATATCATACATTTAACATTTTAGACTCCTAGAGATTTTTTTATGCTTTTTTGACTCATCTCATGTCATGTTTAAGCATGAAAAATGGTCCGAATCCCCTTTACTAATTCCTTTCAAAATCTGAAGAAGTTACCATAGAACTTCGTAAATGATCTGTTAATGGCTCAATCAATGACTTCTTGGGATGGGAAATCAAAAAAATTCCTTGGTTTTGTTTTCTTTTGCTATAGTATATTCCCATACTATTCTTCCTCTATTGATTCTTTTGATGGATCCCGGAACCTATATATAAAATTATAAGAAACCTAGAAATTAGAAGAATTGGCCTTCGATTATTTTGGGTTGATTGAAATCGAGTGGATGTAGCGAAAAAAAGAAATAGAATTAGACTGCTATTTCGATGTACTAGTCTACTATTTAGATTAGATGTACATCTAATACATCATATACATACATATTGTAAATTGATCTATATAAACCCTCCATTTAGATAAAGTCTATATCTGTATACAATACAACTTTATATGATAATATCATTGTATACAATATTAGATAATAAAAAATACTCTAAAGTGTGGTAGAAAGGACTATATATAGTCCTTTCTACCACACTTTATGATTCCAACCAGATCATTTCATTTAAGACTTGAAATTTTCTTTTAATCCCTTTCTTTCATTTCTTCAATCATTGAAAAAAGGATTGATAAGAACTAATAATTCAGATTCAAATTAATCATTTTGACTGACTGTTTTTACGTAGATAATAAGTAAAAAAGCGGTAGGAACTAGAATGAACAGTGCAGTAGCAATAAATGCGAGAATATTGACTTCCATAATTTCATTATTTCTTTTTTTTCTTCGCAATAACTCGGGATGTAATCCCATAGAGATGAGAAATTTAACTCCTGTAAATTCATTGGGATGAATTGATCCTGATGATACTGAATAGGATCAATATTATGAATAACAATATCTGATCTATCAAATCGCTTCATCGTCGAGAATTGAATAGTATAACATGGGAAGATCCTTTATCCATACTAATTACGAAATGGGATTTTTTATTGGATCAGGAATCCCATTGGATTTTTCATCCCCTTCCACTTTTTTTTTCTATAACCTACTGTCTTCCTTATCTTATACAACTCCCCTTCCTGTGTATTATACTTACAATTATGAGGTATTATATGACCGGTATTCTATGGGTCACACACAGACCCAAACGAGGTGAGATGGAAAAAAAGGGATTAAATAAAAAAGATCAAATATTCCAACAAATTTACTGAAAAGGGTCCTTGCTTGGTCTTTTCTTTTATTTTATTAGTATCCTCTTTCTTGTATTTATTTGTACTGGAATGCATACATCAAAAACGATGTCTGCAATTTGAATGAGAATGAGATAGATTGTTTACAATTAGTCATTTGAGGATACACAAACAAAGTCAGAACTAGAAAAGGTGTGGTTTAACCTGAAAAGTACTCTGTCGAGGTAATTATGTTAAGTTCATTGTCCATCGTACAATAAACGAATACAATTTTTGTATGTACTCCCGGTAAAATAGGATCACTCTACTCCATTTCATTGATCAAGAACAATCGAAAAAGAAAGTAAGACGAGGATGGTATCTCTTAAAATACTGAATATAGTAATACCACCGATTGTACTAATGTACATATGATATGTCTCTCCTTTATCAATCGGGAGTAGTGGAAAGATTTGAAATTCCCGTATCCGTATTTGTGTGATGATAAATGCGAAATAAAAAACAAAAGAAATAAGGATCCCCACTGGGGATTAGATCTTGCTTCCTGTCCCCCTTTTCCGTGAAAAGAGAGAGATGAATTGATAAATTCACCGGATCCTAGTTCGGGACTGACGGGGCTCGAACCCGCAGCTTCCGCCTTGACAGGGCGGTGCTCTGACCAATTGAACTACAATCCCAGCGAGGTGTATGGCATACATATTCTTAATGTAATCATAAATTCTAGTCCTAGTCGTCGTATTGTAAGAAAGACAAGAATGATATACTGATATCATATCCACATATAATATGGGCTATAGTGAGAGTGACACGGATTACTAGTAACCAATAATTATTTTACGGGCAAAAGTGGATAATCAATCTTTCAATGAGAAAAAAGAACTAAACTTTTTTGTTTGCTTTTCATGATACTTTACTTAATTAAGTAAAGTAT